ATGTAATTATATTATTATAATATTATAATATATGATAATAATATGATGAATATTTAATTAAGTGGAGGGCTTGGTTCAAGCCTAAAGGTTTCTCCTATTTTTTGGGGGGGTAGGGGGGGTATACGTTAAATTTTTTAAAAGAAGAAGGGGGTGAAATTGTATGATTGTTGAATCGTATTATTATTTATGTCCTTGATATCAATAATGTAATTCTTATATGATATCTCAATTCATTAACTAACATTACCATAAACCAAGAAAAATGTTCAACCTTGATGAACCATTGACGCGCTGCACTCTGAAATGTCAATTGAAAGGAAAGAGAAAAAAATAACCTGACCCCTGTGGAGAGAACGCTCGGCATGTGGGATTATCTCACTGATGGACTCCACCAACAACTTATGTCAGCGTCGATGAAAGAATGAGGAGTGAATCAATTAATGGCCCTGAAGTAGGAACCAAATGCCAGGAATAGTTCATTTAGTGAAACCCCCACTGTTATTGTCCCTCACCTTCAATAATAATATGCATTAAGAAATCAACTGATGGTCGGTTCTTACTACATTAATACTTGGTATTTTATAGGATGTTGAGTCCTGGTATATCTTGACTGATGAGTTTATTGTTCGGTCTGAAATTTCGTTCAGTTTGTTAATAATTTTTAGGGAATTTTCTAATTATGCTTCTAGCACTTTTAGTTTTCTGTACTTGCTTTATGTGTTGAAGGTATTATAAGTGAATATATAATACTATGTCTTAGTTATGCATTGTATTAATGTTTAATATATATGAATGGGGATAATACATATATGTATTATCAAAGAGTAGTTTAATTAAGAATGCTGGCTTTGGGAGCCAGTGGTGGGGGTTGAAGTCCCTTCTTTTTGAGCATAAGGGGGGATTTTAACCCCCGACATTCGGTTTACAAGACCGACGTTCTGAATCTGAGCTACTAATGCTTGTTAGTTTAGTATTTTGTTTTCTAGTCAACCGGCTATCGGCATCAAGACCAGAAAGAGGGAGAAGTAAAGTACTGAGGCAATTTGTCCGATAATAATGTAAGGATCTTCGACGGGTATGCCTCCAATTCAGGTTAGGATGACTACGTCGGCAATTAGGGTTCAGAATAGGAATTGTGATAGTGGGCGGAATGTTAGGCTTCGTTGTTTAGAGGTGTGTAAGAAAGGAACTACTATAAGAATTAAGATTGAGGCAAGAAGGGCTAGAACACCTCCTAGCTTATTGGGGATAGACCGCAGGATTGCGTATGCAAATAGGAAATATCATTCTGGTTTAATATGGGCGGGGGTGACGAGAGGATTGGCTGGTGTGAAGTTGTCAGGGTCTCCGAGGTAGTTTGGGGAGAATAGGGCGAGTATTGCGAGGGCTGAGAGCATGATTGTGAAGCCCAGGAGGTCTTTGTAAGAGAAGTATGGGTGGAATGGGATTTTGTCTGTGTTTGAATTAAGTCCTAGGGGGTTGTTGGAGCCTGTTTCGTGAAGAAAAATAAGATGCACAATGGCAGCGGCTGCAACGATAAATGGGAGGAGGAAGTGGAAGGCAAAGAATCGTGTTAGAGTGGCGCTGTCTACTGAGAAGCCTCCTCATACTCATTGAACAAGCGTGTTTCCTACGTAGGGGACGGCAGAGAGCAGGTTTGTAATTACAGTGGCTCCTCAAAAGGATATTTGTCCTCATGGAAGGACGTATCCTACGAAAGCGGTGGCCATTACTAAAAGTAAGAGGACTACCCCTACGTTTCAGGTTTCTTTACTTAGGTAAGAGCCATAGTAGAGACCTCGGCCGATATGGGAATATAAGCAGATAAAAAAGAATGAGGCACCGTTTGCGTGTAGATTGCGAATTAGTCAGCCGTAGTTTACGTCTCGGCAAATATGGGCTACGGATGAAAAGGCGGTAGAGATGTCGGATGTGTAGTGTATTGCAAGGAACAGTCCTGTGATGATTTGTGTAATAAGGCATAATCCGAGTAGGGAGCCAAAGTTTCATCAGGCGGAAATGTTTGAAGGGGTGGGAAGGTCAATTACTATGTCGTTTACGATTTTTAGTAGGGGGTGGGTTTTGCGTAGGCTGGCCATTAGTGTTTTTGTAGTTGAGTAACAACGATGGTTTTTCACGCCATAGGTCCTGGTTAAAATCCTGGCAGAAACTATGTTTTATGCGCTTGTTTTTCTTTTATTAGGGATGTTGGTTGTGATAATTGTGTTGTCTACAAATCCTGCTCCTTTTTATGGAGTTTTCAATTTGGTGCTGGTTGCACTTCTTTGCTGTGGGGCTTCAGTTTTGCATGGGGGAACTTTCTTGTCTTTGGTGTTGTTAATGATTTATATGGGGGGTATGTTGGTTGTGTTTATTTATTCGTCAGCGCTGTCTGCAGATAAGGATCCTAAGGCGCCTACAGGTTGACAGGTGGTTTTATTCTTTTTTGGATATTTTTTTTTTGTTTTTGGTATCTTGTACACAAATATGGTCCTTGATGAAGAGGTTTGATGAGGGGTTTCTGGAGAGATAGATTGAGATGCAGTTTTTCGAGGTGACATGGATGGGGTTTCACTTATATATTCTAGTGGTGGGGGAGTATTACTATTGGGGGCTTGGGTTTTGTTATTAACGTTGCTTGTAGTATTAGAGTTGGTGCGGGGGTTGGGTCGGGGGGCTCTTCGAGCAGTTAGGTGAGAAGAACGAGGGTTGATAGCGCAAGTGTAGTGAGGAAGAGGACAAGGTATGTCTTGATTGATCCTTGTTGGATGTTACTAATGGTAGAGATGAGGGGAGTGTTGATAGATGAAATTGCTTTGGGTCCAACTTTTTCTAATCAGGTTAGGTCAATAATTTGGGTAGCAATTGTTTGTCCCAAAATGAGATTAATTTTAGGAGAGGCACGGTGTACAATTGTTGGGAAGAAGCCAAGTATATTAGAGAAGTGGTGGGAGGACAGGTGTGGTGTAGGTTTAAGTTGTTTGGAGGTTAGGGAAGCTAATTCTAGGGCAATTAGGAGTCCCAAGATTGTGACAATAAGAGCAGTAAGTTTAACAACCATAGGTATTGATATTACAGGTGTTTTTGTTGGGAGAAGGTTTGTGGTGATTAATAGGCCAGCAATAATGCTGCCTCATGCTAGTCGTTTGATGGGGTTAATTACGGATGGGTTATTTTCATTGATTGGTGAAAGGGGATTAAAGCGAGGGTGGCCTATGGATACGTAGAATACGACTCGTAGGCTGTAGATAGCTGTGAAAGAAGTTGCTAGGAGGGTGAGGCATAGGGCTCAGGCGTTTAATTGGGAGGTGGTTAAAGATTCAATGATGGCATCTTTGGAAAAGAAGCCGGCTAGGAAGGGGGTTCCGGTTAGGGCTAAGCTGCCAATTGTTAGGCATGAAGAGGTAACAGGGGTCAAGTGGTGTATTCCTCCCATTTTTCGGATGTCTTGTTCATCATTTAAGCTGTGGATAATAGACCCAGAGCATAAGAATAATATGGCTTTGAAAAAAGCGTGGGTGCAGATGTGCAGGAAGGCAAGTTGGGGCTGATTTAGGCCGATGGTTACTATCATTAGGCCTAGTTGACTGGAAGTTGAAAAAGCTACAATTTTTTTGATATCGTTCTGGGTTAAGGCGCAGGTGGCGGTAAATAGGGTGGTTAGGGCCCCTAGGCATAGGCAGAGTGTGAGGGCTGTTGGGTTGTTTTCTAAGAGGGGGGAGATACGGATTATTAAGAAGATTCCTGCAACGACTATGGTGCTAGAGTGGAGTAGGGCAGAGACCGGTGTAGGACCTTCTATTGCAGAAGGAAGTCACGGATGAAGGCCGAATTGAGCTGATTTGCCTGTTGCGGCTAAGATCAGGGCAATTAATGGGAGGGTTATGTCTATGTTTTTAGTGGAAAAGAAGATTTGTTGTAGCTCTCAAGAGTTTAGGTGGGTGGCTATTCAAGCTATAGCGATGATTAATCCAATGTCTCCGACTCGGTTATAGATGACTGCTTGTAGGGCGGCTGTATTAGCGTCCGCTCGTGCGTATCATCAGCCGATGAGAAGGAATGATATAATACCAACCCCTTCTCAGCCGATGAAGAGTTGGAATATGTTGTTGGCGGTGACAAGAATAATTATTGCGATTAGGAAGATCAGAAGGTACTTAAAGAATCGGTTTATGAATGGGTCTGAGTGTATGTATCAGGATGCAAATTCTAAAATGGATCAGGTTACGTATAGTGCTACTGGGGTAAAGATAATTGAGTAGGAGTCGAATTTAAGGCTGATGTTGATGTCAAAGGTGAGGGTGTTTATTCAGTTTAAGTTAGTGATGATAGACTCAGTTCCTTCATTAAGGTGGAGGCATAGGGGCAGAAGGCTGACGAGGAAGGCGTATTTTACTGCTGTTTTCACTTGGATGAGTGCTCAGTTTGGGTTTTGTGGTTTTGGGGAAAAGGTTGTTAAAACTGGGTAAATGAGTAGTGCGAAAATAATAATTAGGGTAGATGTTATAATTAGAGGAGTGGAGTGCATAGCTTTTACTTGGAGTTGCACCAAGAGTTTTTGGTTCCTAAGACCAACGGATTAGCTATTATCCTTTAAAAGCTGGGTCGAATGAGCCCCGGAGTTTAACCGAGGGGGATGAAGATTAGCAGTCTTCATTGTTGCGAACCTCTTTCGGTGGACAAGAGGGTTTTAACCTCTGTTTTTAGAATCACAATCTAATGTTTTGATTAAACTATGTCTACAAGCAGTTCACCCTCAGATTAGTTCTGGTTTTGTAATAAGTAGGATTAGTGGGAGGAGGTGGAGGGCAATAAGAAGGTGCTCTCGGGTGTGTGAGGGTTCAAGAGCTAGGAGGTGGTTGGGGGCGGGCCCTCGTTGGGTTATGAGGAATATATAGAGTGAGTAGCCGGCAGTAATAAGTGTGCCTAGCCCAGTAAGGCCAATTGTTCAGGGGGATCAATTGAATAGGGAGGTAATAATTATTAGTTCTCCTATTAAGTTGGGGAGGGGTGGTAGTGCTAAATTGGCGAGGCTTGCGATGAATCATCAGGCTGCTATTAGAGGGAGTATTATTTGCATACCTCGAGCAAGTAGTATGGTTCGGCTGTGTGTGCGCTCGTAGCTAGTGTTAGCTAGGCAGAATAAAGCGGACGATGTCAATCCGTGGGCAATTATGAGGATTAGTGCGCCGGTGAATCCTCAGGGAGTTTGGATGAGAATACCTCCAACTACCAGTCCTATGTGGCTGACTGATGAGTAGGCAATTAATGATTTTAGGTCTGTTTGACGTATGCAGATGGAACCAGTTATAATCACGCCTCAGAGGGCTAAGATAATGAATGGGTAGCTGAGTTCTTTGGTTAAGGGGTCTAGGGTGACTAAAATTCGTATTATGCCGTAGCCTCCTAGTTTTAGTAGTACAGCGGCTAGTACTATAGATCCTGCAATGGGAGCTTCTACGTGAGCTTTGGGTAGTCAAAGGTGAACTCCGTAAAGGGGTATTTTAACTAGGAATGCCAGGATACATCCTGTTCACCAGATCTTATCTGCATATGATGTTAGTTCAAGTTGGCCTAAGTGGGGTAGTATAAGGAGGGATAGGGATCCATTGGAGTTTTGTAAGAGTAGTAGTGCGATGAGGAGGGGTAGGGAGCCTGCTAGGGTATAGAAAAGGAAGTATGTACCTGCGTTAAGACGTTCTGCTTGGTTTCCCCAGCGGGTAATGAGGATTAAGGTGGGAATTAGAGTGGCTTCAAATATTACGTAAAACATGATCATTTCTGTGGCGGAGAAGGCAAGGATCAGGAAGAATTGCAGGGAGGCAAGAAGTGTAATATATATTCGTTGACGGTTAATTGGCTCATGAGATGTGTGGTTTTGGCTGGCTAGGATTATTAGGGGAAGGAGTCAGCATGAGAGGATTAAAAGGGGGGTTGATAGTGGGTCGGTGGCTAAGTAGGGGTTGAGGAAAGTTCATCCTGTTTCAGAGGTATTTTTTAGCCATAGTAGGCTAGTGAGAGCAATTAGGAGACTATTGAGGAGTGAAGAGGGTCATAATCATTTAGGGGGTGTTAATCATGTTGCTAGGATAAGTATAGTGGTTGGGATTAGGATTTTTAGCATTGTAGGAGGTTTAGGTTTTGTAGGTGATCTGATCCGTGGGTACGGGCTGTGGCGACTATTAAAGCCAGCCCTACACCAGCTTCACATGCTGAGAATGCTAGAAGGAGTAATGGTGCGGCTGAAAAGCTGGTGGAGGATATTTGCAGGCTTCATGTTGAAAGTGCGAGGAATAGGGCTAATATTATGCTTTCAAGACATAAGAGTGCAGATAGAAGGTGGACTCGGTAAAATGCAAGGCCAAATAGTCCTAGGAAGAAGACTGAGGTGAATGAGAGTTGGATGAGGGTCATCAGGTTAATTATGGACTTTAACCATAGTTTTTTGAGCCGAAATCAAATGTTTTAATTAAACTAATTACCTATTCGGCTCATTCAAGGCCTCCTTGGAGTCATTCGTAGGCTAGGCCAATTGTGAGGAGAATTAGAAGGGCGGAGGTCCATATAAGTGTCAGGGTGGGGGATGGGAGTTGGTCTCCTCAAGGGAGGGGGAGGAGGAGGGCGATTTCTAAGTCGAAAAGGAGGAACAGAATTGCGACTAAGAAGAAGCGTAGTGAGAAAGGGAGTCGGGCTGATCCTAGGGGGTCGAAGCCACATTCATATGGTGATAGTTTTTGGTAGTCTGGTGTAAGGGCGGGGAGTCACAATGAGACGGTCATTAAAATGAGGGATAAAGCTGTGGTGATAATTAATATTGTTGTTAGTAAGTTCATTATCTTTCCTTGGAGTTTAACCAAGACTGGGTGATTGGAAGTCACAGGTACTGACTTTATACTAGAAAGATTATGAGCCTCATCAGTAGATTGAGATGTATAAGAATAATCAGACAACATCTACAAAGTGTCAGTATCAGGCGGCTGCTTCGAAGCCAAAGTGGTGTTCGGAGGTGAAGTGGAATCGGATTTGTCGTAGTAGACATACGGCTAAGAAGGTTGATCCGATGATGACGTGGAGGCCGTGGAAGCCGGTAGCGACGAAGAAGGTTGAGCCGTAAACACCATCTGCGATTGTGAAGGGGGCTTCATAATACTCTATTGCTTGCAGGAATGTAAAGTAGAAACCTAGAAGGATTGTTAGGGTGAGGGACTGGATTGCTTGTTTTCGTTCCCCTTCCATAATGCTGTGGTGAGCTCAGGTTACGGTAACTCCTGATGCCAGCAGGACTGCTGTGTTTAGGAGTGGAACTTCGAAGGGATTTAGGGGGATAATGCCTGTGGGGGGTCAGCAGCCTCCTAATTCAGGAGTGGGGGCTAGGCTTGAGTGGTAGAATGCTCAGAAGAAGCCAAGGAAGAAGAATACTTCGGAGGTAATAAATAGAATTATTCCGTATCGAAGGCCTTTTTGGACAGGAGGGGTGTGGTGGCCTTGGAATGTGCCTTCTCGTACAATATCTCGTCATCATTGAAGTATAGTGAGTAAAAGTAGGACTAGTCCTAGGGTTATTAGAATAGTTGAGTTAAAGTGGAATCAAATGGCTAGGCCGGATGTAAGAAGAAGGGCAGCGACTGCTCCTGTTAGAGGTCATGGGCTTGGGTCTACTATGTGGTATGGGTGTGCTTGATGGGCCATTAGACGTTTTCTTGTAGATAGAGGCTTAGAAGAAGTACGAAAACATAGGCTTGGATTATTGCGACGGCAACTTCTAGAAGTGTCAGGAGGAATAACAGGGTTGATGTTAGAATGGCGACAGTTGGCATAAGGGGGAGGAGCACGAAAGCTGCTGTAGCGATTAGTTGAATTAATAGATGGCCTGCTGTGAGGTTAGCGGTCAGTCGAACTCCTAGCGCCAGAGGTCGAATGAAGAGGCTGACAGTTTCGATAATAATTAGGATGGGGATTAGAGCGTTGGGGGTACCTTCTGGAAGAAGGTGGCCTAGGGCTGCTGTTGGGTTGTTTCGTATTCCGATGATTACTGTTGCGAGCCACAGGGGTACAGCTAGGGCTATATTTACGGAAAGCTGTGTGGTAGGGGTGAATGTGTATGGAAGGAGTCCTAGTATGTTAATGGTAATTAGGAACACTATTAATGAGGCGAATATAAGGGCTCATTTGTGCCCTCCTATGTTTAGTGGGAGGAGCAGTTGTTGAGTAAATCGATTAATAAATTGGCTTTGGAGTGTTAAAAGACGATTGTTGGTTCAACGGTTGGTTGGTGTGGGGAAGAGGGTCCAAGGTAATAGGAGAGCGAGGGCAATCAGGGGGATGCCAAAGGCGGTGGGGCTTAAAAATTGGTCGAAGAAGCTTAGTGTCATGATCAGGGTCAGGGTTTGATTTCTTTGGGGCAAGTGTTTTGGGAGGAGGGCTCATTTGGGAATAAGTGAGCTATGATTTTTGGAGGGAGGAAGATTAGGAATACACATCAAGAGAAGACCATAATGAGGAATCAAGGTGCGGGGTTGAGTTGAGGCATTTCACTAAGGGTGTTTGGTAGGCACCATTTTTAGCTTAAAAGGCTAACGCTGTGTCCGTTTTAGCTTCTTAGTGAGGCATCTTCGAGCATTAGTGAGGATCAGTTTTCAAAGTGTTCTAGGGGGACGGCTTCAACAACGATTGGTATGAAGCTGTGGTTAGCTCCGCAGATTTCAGAGCATTGGCCATAGAAAACACCAGGTCGGGACAGGATAAAGGCTGTTTGGTTTAGACGGCCGGGTACGGCATCCATTTTTACACCTAGAGAGGGGACGGCTCAGGAGTGGAGGACATCTTCTGCTGAGACTAGGATTCGAATGGGGGAGTCCACTGGAACGACCATTCGATGGTCAGTTTCTAAAAGGCGGAATTGGCCGGGGGTCAGGTCTTGTGTGGGGATTATGTATGAGTCAAAGGCTAGGTCGCTATAGTCTGTATATTCATAGCTTCAGTATCATTGGTGACCTATGGCTTTAATTGTTAGATGGGGGTCATTGATTTCGTCTATTAGGTAAAGAATTCGGAGGGAAGGGAGGGCAATGAGGATAAGGATAATAGCTGGTAGGATAGTTCAGATAATTTCAATCTCTTGAGAGTCTAGAATGTACTTGTTAGTTAGTTTGGTGGAGACTATAGCAACAATAATGTAAAGTACTAATGTGCTAATAAGGAATACGATTATTAGAGCATGGTCGTGGAAGTGAAGGAGTTCTTCTATTACTGGTGAAGCTGCATCTTGAAACCCTAGTTGTGAAGGATGTGCCATTAATAATAAGACACGTGGGGGTCTAACCCACAATTCTACCTTGACAAAGTAGTGTAATTGCCATTTTACTAGAGTCTTATGAAGAAAGTGACAGAGTGGTTTTGTAGCTGGCTTGAAACCAGTTTACGGGGGTTCGATTCCTCCCTTTCTCGGATAGAGGTTTGAGTTTGGACGAAGGCGGGCTCTTCGAATGTATGGTAAGGAGGAGGGCACCCGTGTAGTCATTCTACATTCGTCATTGTTAGTTCAACTGATTGGACTTCTCGCTTGGCGGTGAAGGCTTCTCAGAGGATAAAGGAGGACATAATTACTGCCACTAGAGAGACTATTGAGCCAATTGAGGAGACGGAGTTTCATAGGGCGTAGGCGTCGGGGTAGTCGGAGTATCGTCGAGGTATCCCAGCTAGACCAAGGAAGTGTTGGGGGAAGAAGGTTAGGTTGACACCAATGAACATTACTCCAAAGTGGATTTTAGTTCAAGTGCTGTGGAGTGTGTATCCTGAAAATAGTGGGAATCAGTGTACGAATGCACCCATAATTGCAAATACAGCACCCATGGAGAGGACATAGTGGAAATGGGCAACTACGTAGTAGGTGTCGTGTAAAACGATGTCTAGGGATGAGTTGGCCAGGACAATTCCGGTTAGGCCGCCCACTGTAAATAGGAAGATGAAGCCGAGGGCTCATAGTATAGGGGTTTCTCATTTGATTGATCCTCCATGCAAGGTTGCAAGTCAGCTAAATACTTTGACTCCTGTCGGGATGGCAATAATTATTGTGGCGGAGGTAAAGTAGGCTCGGGTGTCTACGTCCATGCCGACTGTAAACATGTGGTGGGCTCATACAATAAAGCCAAGAAGACCAATGGCCATCATGGCTCAGACCATGCCCATGTAACCGAATGGTTCTTTTTTGCCCGAGTAGTAGGCTACGATATGTGAAATTATCCCGAAGCCAGGGAGAATAAGAATGTAGACTTCAGGGTGGCCAAAGAATCAGAATAAGTGCTGGTACAGGATGGGGTCTCCTCCTCCTGCTGGGTCAAAGAAGGTTGTATTTAGGTTTCGGTCAGTGAGAAGTATTGTAATCCCTGCTGCAAGGACTGGAAGGGAGAGCAGGAGTAGTACAGCAGTAATTAAAACGGCTCACACGAAAAGAGGTGTTTGGTATTGTGAGATTGCTGGGGGTTTCATGTTAATGATAGTTGTGATGAAGTTGATTGCCCCTAAAATAGAGGAGACCCCTGCAAGATGAAGAGAGAAGATGGTGAGGTCTACAGAAGCTCCTGCGTGGGCAAGATTTCCTGCTAGGGGTGGGTAAACTGTTCAGCCCGTACCCGCTCCGGCTTCTACTCCAGAGGATGCGAGCAGAAGGAGGAAGGATGGGGGAAGTAGTCAGAAGCTTATGTTGTTTATTCGGGGGAAGGCCATGTCTGGGGCTCCGATTATAAGGGGAACTAATCAGTTCCCAAAGCCTCCAATCATGATTGGTATTACTATAAAGAAAATCATTACGAATGCATGGGCTGTAACGATTACATTGTAGATCTGGTCATCGCCCAAGAGTGCGCCGGGTTGACTGAGTTCGGCCCGAATAAGAAGACTTAGTGCTGTGCCTACTATTCCGGCTCAGGCACCAAAAACTAGGTATAGGGTGCCGATGTCTTTGTGATTGGTTGAGAAAAATCAGCGTGTGATTGCCACAGGTAGAATGGCTGAGGGTTAAGCGGTGGTTTGTAGCCCCATATACAGAGGTTTAAGTCCTCTTTCTATCAGCCCTGGGGTGTTACATGTTAGATTGCAAATCTAAAGAAGCAGATTGACGTCCCCCGGGGCTTTCCCCGCCTTTTGCTTTTGCTAGGCGGGGAAAGTTAGATGGAAGCTCGTTGGTTTTGGGCGCTTAGCTGTTAACTAAGAGTTTGCAGGATCGAGGCCTGTCTATCTAGTTAAGGCTTTAGCTTAATTAAAGTGTCTGTTTTGCATGCAGAAGATGTGAGATAATGGCTTGCAAGTCTTATCAGGGACTGAAAGATTTTCACTTCCACTGAGAGCTTTGAAGGCTCTTGGTCTGGTGTTAACCTAAGTCTCTTATGTGTTAAAGAGTGTAAGTACTTCGGGGGTTAAGGGGAGGAGGAGAATGGAAGAGGACAATAGGATGGCGGTTGGTAATGTTTTTTTGTTTGTTTGGGTTCGTCAGGGTAGTGTTCCTGTCAGGTTATTTGGGGAGATGGTTAGGGTTATAGCGTAGGATAGGCGTAGATAGAAATAAAGACTTAGTAGGGCACTAAGGGCTGCTAATGTGGCTGTTATGCCTAGGTCTTGTTTTGTAAGTTCTTGAAGGATAAGTCATTTAGGCATGAAACCAGTTAGTGGGGGCAAACCTCCCAATGAGAGAAGGATTAGGGGTATCAGGGATGAAATGATCGGGGTTTTGGTTCATGAGATTGTTAAGGTTCCAATTGTTGTGGTTTTGTTTATCATGAAAGCAAGGAAGGTGGAGGATGTTATGATGATGTAGAGTGCTAGGGTTATTACAGCCAGGGTTGGTGAGAATTGAAGAATAATGACTATTCAGCCTAGGTGGGCGATGGAGGAGTAGGCTAGGATTTTACGTACTTGGGTTTGATTTAGGCCCCCTCATCCGCCGACAAGTATGGAGAGGATGGCGAGGAGGATTAAGAGTGTTTGGTTATTGGGTTGAATTTGTAGTAGAAGGGAGAATGGGGCGATTTTTTGTCATGTGGCCAGGATAAGTCCAGTTGTAAGGTCTAGTCCTTGTATTACTTCTGGGAGTCAGGTGTGGAGCGGGGCTAGTCCGATTTTTAAGGCTAATGCAATGGTAATTATGGTTGTTGGGACTGGGTGGGTAGCTTGTTGTAGTTCTCATTGGCCTGTTATTCAGGCGTTGGTTGTGGCTGCGAGGAGGAGGGTTGCTGCTGCGGCAGCTTGAGTTAAGAAGTATTTTGTAGTGGCTTCAATTGCTCGTGGGTGGTGTTGTTGGGCTATTAAGGGAATAATAGCTAGGGTGTTAATTTCTAGGCCCATTCATGCAATTAGTCAGTGTGTGCTGGTAGTTGTAATAGTTGTACCTAACAGCAGGCCAAATAAAAGGGAGGCAGTAATATAAGGGTTCATTTGTAAAGGGGGGATTTTAACCTCCATTTTTAGGGTATGGGCCTAAAAGCTTATTTAGCTGACTTTACTAGAAAGTGGTGTAGTGGAAGCACTGAGAGTTTTGATCTCTCCGGGTTGGGTTCAAGTCCCTTCTTTCTAAGGAGCTGGAGGGAATTTAACCCTCATGATTCACTCTATCAAAGTGGTCCTTTGTTTCAGGCACAGTTCCTTTTATATTTGAGGGGGAAGGCCTGCTATTGTAGTTGGGAGTGCAAGATGTCAGATAATGAATGCTAATGTAAGTGGTAGGAAGTTTTTTCATGTGAGGTGCATTAGCTGGTCATATCGGAATCGTGGGTAGGAGGCTCGGGCTCATAGGAAGATGAGGGATAAAATGGCTGTTTTTGATATCAAATTGATAGAGGTCAGCTCTGGAAGAGCTGGCATATGTAGGGCTCCTAGGAATAGGATTGTGGAGAGTGTGTTTATTAAGAGGATGTTGGCATATTCTGCTAGAAAGAATAGGGCAAAGGGGCCTCCTGCATATTCAACGTTGAACCCAGATACCAGTTCGGACTCCCCTTCTGTTAGGTCAAATGGAGCTCGGTTTGTTTCGGCTAGCGTGGAGATGTATCATATTGCTGCGAGGGGTCACGTTGGGATGATTAGTCAAATGCTTTCTTGGGTGACGTTAAATGTTTGAAGGGTAAAGTTGCCTGTAAAAATAATCAATGATAAAAGGATTAGTCCGAGACTTACTTCGTATGAGATTATTTGTGCAACTGCTCGTAGAGATCCTATAAGGGCATATTTTGAGTTGGAGGCTCATCCGGAGCCTAGAATAGAGTAGACTGCCAAGCTAGAGATAGCTAGGACAAATAGAATGGCTAGATTTAAGTCAAGGATGGGGTAAGGGAGAGGCATTGGTGTTCATATTATTATGGCGAGAGTAAGGGCTAATGTAGGGGCAATAATGAATAGGATGGGAGCGGAGGTAGATGGGCGGACGGGCTCTTTGATGAAAAGTTTAACGCCATCGGCGATGGGTTGGAGGAGTCCATAAGGTCCTACGATGTTGGGCCCTTTTCGTAATTGCATGTAACCTAAGACTTTTCGTTCAATTAATGTTAAGAAAGCTACGGCTAGAAGAACAGGGACAATAATGGTTAGGGGGTGAATTAAGTGGGTAATTAGTACTGTAGTCATAGTTAGGGAGAGGAGTTGAACCTCTGTTCGAAGGGTTTAAGGCTTTTGCAATACCGGGCTCTGCCACACTAACATGTCATGTTCTTTGACTTAGTTTTGTACTCTCTTATTTGCTTGAGCTGGGTTCAGCAAGTGAGAGTGGGGCTTGTTTGGACATTGGCCCCTCTTTTTCGGTCCTTTCGTACTGGAAAAAGGTACTTCATAGATAGAAACTGACCTGGATTACTCCGGTCTGAACTCAGATCACGTAGGACTTTAATCGTTGAACAAACGAACCTTTAATAGCGGCTGCACCATTAGGATGTCCTGATCCAACATCGAGGTCGTAAACCCTCTTGTCGATATGGACTCTAAAAGAGGATTGCGCTGTTATCCCTAGGGTAACTCGGTTCGTTAATCGGCTTTAGCCGGATCATTATTGGTCAGATGTTCTGTATCCTAGAGTGGTGACTCTTGGTTTTAAAAAGGGTGTTTTCATTCCACATGGGGGTTTTTTCTTACCCCGCGGTCGCCCCAACCAAAGACATTAAAACAGGTTCACTAGGTTTATTTCCTTTATTTAGGGTTTATTGACAGGGGCTGTTTTTTGTCTAAAGCTCCATAGGGTCTTCTCGTCTTATGGTTTTATCCCCGCTTCTGCACGGGGAGATCAAGTTCATTGACTTGAGAAAGGAGACAGCTAAGCCCTCGTTATGCCATTCATACAGGTCCACATTTAAAGGACAAGTGATTGCGCTACCTTTGCACGGTCAAAATACCGCGGCCGTTAAACATATAGTCACAGGGCAGGCGTGACCTCTTATTCACTGAAGCAAGAGGCGATGTTTTTGGTAAACAGGCGAGGCTTTGAGTTTGCCGAGTTCCTTCTTTTTCTTTTAGTCTTTCCTATTTGGCACACCAGTGTAGGGCTAACGGAAAAGTGTTAAATGTTTTTCTTGTTGTGAGTTTAATATTTATTTCCCTCTTTGGTTGGGTCCGTTGAATTTCGGTGGGGGTTCGTTCTGATGTACACTTGTGCTTGGAGGGGGTCGGCCCCTTATTACTCATTTTAGCATAATTTCTTCTATGGAAGCATAGAAAAGCCCGGTAGGGGAAGGGGTTAGGAGTGTTTTATTGGTATTTGTGGCATGGATGTGCTAGAGCTTTAACGCTTTCTTGTGGTGGCTGCTTCTAAGCCTACTTAAGCGCAGTGCCTTAATTTTTTATAATCCTTATCCTCCTGTTAAAAGTTGTTTCTTGTATCAAAGGGGCTGTACCCCCTTTGATTAACTCTTTTGGTTTCTTAAAGTCGGGTTAATATAAATAGTTATGGAGTTAAGAAGCCAAAAGGCTGAGCTTATACTCAGTTCTCGGGCAACCAGCTATAACTGAACTCGGTAGGTTTATCACCTCTACTCAAAGCTCTTTCCACTCTTTTGCCACAGAGACGGATGTGCCCTATAAAGGCTGTCTTGGAGTAGCTCATTCAGTTTCGGGGTGTTAGACTAAAGTGCTCTTTGCCTAATTATACTAGCTAAATCATGATGCAAAAGGTACGAGGTGTAATCTCTGCTTTTTTTTACTTTACTGGGTTGTTTCATTTCTCTTTCAGCGTTCCCTTGCGGTACTTTATCTATAGCTCCTAGTTCCTTTTCTATCTCCTATACTAGGGGGGTAAAATGATTTGTTTTGTTTAGTTAAGTATCTTAGGGGGTATTTATAGTGGTTTGTTGTGGGTGGGGTGGGGGCTAGCTGTTAGGTGTCGGGGCAGCTCGATTTGCACGGGCGTCAACTCGGTGTAAGGGAGGTGCTTTAAGCTGTTAAGCTATGCTCCGGTTTTTCCAAGTGCACCTTCCGGTACACTTACCATGTTACGACTTGCCTCCCCTTTTCTTTTGGTGGCTTATTAGTTATTTTTAAATTAAGAGTTTGGGGAGAGTGACGGGCGGTGTGTGCGCGCTTCATAGCCGGTTTCAGCATGACACTCTATTTCTTGCTTACTGCTAAATCCTCCTTCGGGTGTGCATTTCAGCACATCTTTCGTGTTCTCTAGGCAGAGAATGTAGCCCATTTTGTCCCCCTCCATTCGCTACACCTCGACCTGACGTTTTTGGCTGTGCCAATTTTGTCTACTATTTGTCCTTCACAGGGTAGGCTGACGACGGTGGTATATAGGCGGTTAAAACAAGGAGGGGTGAGGTTGAACGGGGAGTATCGGTTTTAAAACAGGCTCCTCTAGATGGTTTTAAAGCACCGCCAAGTCCTTTGGGTTTTAAGCTAATGCTCGTAGTAACCAGGCGGATATGTACGTAGTTTCATATCGTGTTTAGGGGTAGGCATAGTGGGGTATCTAATCCCAGTTTGTGTCCTAGCTTTCGTGGGTTCGAGTTAGTGAGGCTACTTTCGTTATTGTTCTTCGTTGCTTCGGAAGCGTATAACAGCCTTGAAGGTGTTCGGTCTCAGTTTGTTGTTTATAGTTCTAACCACCCTTTACGCCGTTGGCTAACAACTTGGGTCTCTCGTATAACCGCGGTGGCTGGCACGAGTTTTACCGACTCTTTAGATCATGACTAAGTCAAGTTTTCACTTATGGCTTAATGTTTATCACTGCTGAATTCCCTTGGGGGCGTGGCAAAGCTAGGTGTCATGGGCTACAAATTTGTGTGCCTGATACCAACTCCCTATTTCCGGACGGGGGGCGGGGGGCATTTTCACTGGGATGCGGATACTTGCATGTGTAAGTTTGATCAGAGTTGTTAGTAAAGTCAGGACCAAGCTTTTGTGCCTGCGGGACTTTTCAGGGTCCATCTTAGCATCTTCAGTACTCTGCTTTGGTTAAGCTACGCTAGC